CCACTTTTTTTGGACAGAAGAAAAAAATCCCCCTTTTTTTCTTTTGATATCTCCGAACTGATGAAACTTATTTTTAGAAATTGGATGGGTAAAGGGGCAGAATTAAAAGATTATACAGAAGAACAGACAAAAAGAAGAGAGAAACAAGAGGAGAACAAAATAAAGGAAAAGGCGCGGATAGAAATCCCGGAAATATGGGATCTCGTTCCATTTTCGCAAACAACAAGAAGTTTTATATTACTAATTCAATCGAAGCTTAGAAAATATATTCTATTACCTTCATTGATAATAGTTAAAAATATTGGGCGTATCTTATTATTCCAACCCCCTGAGTGGTCTGAGGATTTACAGGAATGGAAGAGAGAAAAGCATATTATATGTACCTATAACGGTGTTCAATTATCAGAAAAAGAATTTCCCGAAAATTGGTTAACAGAAGGTATTCAGATAAAAATACTATTTCCCTTCTGTTTGAAACCTTGGTACAGATCTAAGCCTAAGTTGCGGCCCTCTTATAGAGGTCTAAAGAAAGAGCAAAAAGAAGATAATTTTTGTTTTTTAACGGCTGCTGGAATGGAAACTGACCTTCCTTTTGGTTCTCCCCGAAAAAGACCTTCCTTTTTTGAGCCCATTTTTAAGGATTTTCTAGCTCTAAGAGTTTTAATAAGAAGAACAAAAAAATTTCTACAAGGCTCAAAAGAAACAAAAAGGGGGTTTATCAAAAACGTTTTATTTCTGTTTCTAAAAAGAATAAAAAAAGAGCTCTCAAAAGTAAATACAACTCTATTATTTAGATTGAAAGAAGTATATGAATCCGGTGAAACTAACCAAGAAAAAGTTTCTATAATCAGCAATCAGACAATTCATGACTCGTTTAATAAAATTCGATCTACAGATTGGACAAATTATTCACTGAGAGAAAAAAAAATTAAAAATCTAACTGATAGAACAAGTACAATCAGAAAGAAAATAAAGAGTATTACAAAAGAAAAAAAAAAAGGAACTCCAGGAATAAATAGTAGTCCTAATAAAACAAGTTATAATGTAGAATCGCCAAAAGATATTTGGGAAATATTAAAAAGAAGAAATACTCGATTAATCTGTAAATTACAGGCTTTTCTAAAAATTTTCATTGAAAAAATATACATAGATATCTTTCTATATATCATTAATATTGCCAGAATGTATACACAACTTGTTCTTGAATCAACAAAAAAAATTATTCAAAAACAAAAATATAAATACATTTACAATAATGAAACAAACCAAGAAACAATTAATAAAACAAATCAAAATACAATTCACTTTATTTCGACTATAAAAAAGTCACTTTATAATATTAGGAATAGTAAGAAAAATTCACATCTTTTTTTTGACTTATCCTCCTTGTCGCAAGCATATGTATTTTACAAATTATCACAAACCCGAGTTATAAATTTGTATAAGTTAAGATCTGTTCTTGAATATCATGGAACATCTTTTTTTCTTAAGACTGCAATAAAGGATTCTTTTGGAACACAAGGAATATTTCATTCCGAATTAGGGCATACGAAATTTCCAAGTTCTGGAACGAATCAATGGAAAAACTGGTTAAGAGGCCATTATCAATACAATTTATCTCAGATTAGACGGTCTGGATTAATACCACAAAAATGGCGAAATACAATCAATCAACGCCGTCTAACTCAAAAAAAAGATTTAACAAAATGGGATTCAAAAGACCGATTACTTCATTACAAAAAACAAAACGATTTTGAAGTATATTCATTACCAAACCCAAATAAAAAAGAGAATTTTAAAAAATACTATAGATATGACCTTTTATCATATAAATCTATTAATTATGCAAGGAAGACGGACTCATATATTATTTATGGATCACCATTGCAAGTAAATAACAACCAAAGAATTTCTTATAATTACACCACACATAAACAAAAATTCTTTGATATACTAGAGGATATTCCTATCAATAATTATCTAGGAAAGGGTGATATTATGTATATAGAAAAAAATACAGATAGAAAATATTTTGATTGGAAAATTCTCAACTTTTTTCTAAGAGAAAAAGTTGATATTGAGACCTGGATCAAAATGGATCCCAACAGTAATAAAAATACTAAGATTGGAAGTAAGAATTACCAAAAAATTGATAAAATTCATAAGAATGATATTTTTTATCTTACGCTTTATCAAGATTTAGAAAAAAATCCGCTCAATCAGAAAAAACACTTTTTTGATTGGATGGAAATGAATGAAGAAATAATAAATCGCCACATATCGAATCTGGAACTTTGGTTCTTCCCAGAATTTGTGCTACTTTATAATGTATACAAAAAAAAACCGTGGATTATACCAAGCAAATTACTTCTTTTAAATTTGAATAGAAATGAAAATGTTAGTGACAATAAAAACATCAATGGAAAGCAAAAATGGAATTTTTTTAGACTATCAAATGAAAAAAAATATTTTGAATTAAAGAATCGAAATCAAGAAGAAA